ATGGATTCATTATAAGTTCCTCGCACCAAAAAAAAGAAATGGTTAATGATACAATCAACCAATAAATTATGACTTAATTATTTCATCGATAAGATTTTCATCCAGTCAAAGTAACGTAACTACGAGCTCCCAATTGAAGTAGTAATATTATTGAATCATCTGAACTACTTCGATATCTATTTTATAGTTCCTATCTACAGAGTTTTTGTGAATTCATAGAATTCATACAACTTTTTGTTTTTCCATTCCTTATCTTTGTTCCGAACCATTCTTTGAATTGGAACTCTTCGTTCTTTTTCTTGATTGAAGTTCTATATTCAATATTGAATTGAATTCACAGTTACAAATGAAACGGAAGAACTTTTATTGGAATCCCTACCCCAATTCTCAGTAACAGAAGGGCGATCTTTTAGCTCATATATAACTAGCCTACTATTACATATACATGTCTTTCTTCCATAACGTAAACCAACTATTTGTATCTTGGATACAGTCGGATTTTATAAATATTTTTCGAAACATTTATCAAGGAAAGTTGGCTTATAGCGATTATATATATTACATATACCTAGTTTGATCCCACTCTTCTAACAAAACCATTTTCTCTTGAATCTCATTTTTTGTAAACCCTTATCCTCTTTTTATTGAATTTATAATTTAGCATTATCCCCCATGGATACAATCAATCTAAATGGGCGAATTTATTAGTCTAAATCATTGCATAGAAATAGAAGTCTTTGGTTGATCTAAGTTCATGTAATTTATTCTTTATTAATATTTTCTTTTGGTCAATCTTTTTTTTGAATAAAACAGACTGAAATGGGAATCGCTTTATAGAACCTAATTTTTTTTTACAATTCCCTAATATCGTAATCTTTTTTACTATTCTTCTAGATCTTATATACTTTTTTGTCTATTTATGTGTATATTTCTGTTCACGAAGAAGATTATCTCGAGCAAGGCATTGATTACCTTGCACTAAGCTAAAAAAGACTATTTCGAAACTTAGTCAATGGTGGCCCTCCATGGATTCACCTATATAAGCCGCAGCTAAAGTTGCAAAAATAAGAGCTTGAATACCACTTGTAAATAATCCAAGGAACATGACAGGTATAGGAACCACTAAAGGTACTAAAGAAACAAGAACAACAACTACTAATTCATCCGCTAATATATTTCCAAAAAGTCGAAAGCTAAGTGATAAAGGTTTTGTGAAATCTTCTAAAATGTTAATAGGTAAAAGGATTGGAGTTGGTTGTATATATTTACCGAAATAACCTAATCCTTTTTTGCTAAGGCCCGCATAAAAATATGCTATTGACGTAAGTAAAGCTAAAGCAACGGTAGTATTTATATCATTCGTGGGTGCGGCTAACTCCCCATGAGGTAACTCTATGATTTTCCAAGGTAAAAGCGCCCCTGACCAATTAGAAACAAAAATAAATAGAAACAAAGTTCCAATAAAGGGAACCCATGGACCATATTCCTCTCCAATCTGGGTTTTGCTCACATCTCGAATAAATTCAAGGATATATTCGAAGAAATTCTGACCGTCAGTAGGAATGGTTTGTGGATTCCGAACAGTTACAATGGCTGAACCTAATAAGATAAGAATTACAACCCAAGAAGTAATAAGTACTTGGGCATGGACTTGGAAACCGCCTATTTTCCAATAGAAATGCTGGCCTACTTCCACACCGGATATTTCATATAACCCTTTAAATGTGTTAATGGAATATGATAGAACATTCATATTGTCCTCTGAAAGTCAAGAAAACTTTACAAGAAATTATTTTGATTCAACCGTCTTTTTTTCGACTTGCTCACTTGAATTGTATATTGTATATTTTATATACCAACTAATCACATAATATCCCCAGTTTTTTATCTCTTTTATGAGATTCCGAAATAGTAATGGATTTCGTCAATCTATCGAATTCAAAAAAGAATTTATTTATCTTATTATTAATCAGGGATTTCGTATATAGCTAGAACGCCCTTCACAAATCGCAAATACTAATTTGTTAAGAATTAAGCGGATTGAGGCTATAGCGTCATCATTCGCTGGAATCGAAATATCTGTGAGATCCGGGTCACAGTTTGTATCAATTAAACAAATTGTTGGAATTCCCAAAGTGATACATTCTTGAAGAGCCATATATTCTTCTTGCTGATCAACGATTATTACAATATCGGGTAACCCTGTCATATATTTAATCCCGCCCAAATATGTTTGCAAGTGAAATAACTGTCTCTTTAATCGAGCCGCATCCCCTTTCGGAAGGCGGTTGATTCCCCCTGTCTTTTGTTCCATTCTCAAGTCCCTGAACTTTTGAAGTCTCATTTCTGTAGTGGACCAATTCGTTAAAAGGCCACCTAGCCATTTTTTATTAACATAATGACACCGAGCTCTTATTGCAGCCCGCGCTACTGGATCAGCTGCTTTATTTTTGGTACCAACAATTAAGAATTGTTTTCTCCTACTTGCTGCATCAAAAAC